ATTAGAACCTAATTAAGATAGGATGACTAATGTATGCAGCCTAATGAGGAGTAATACTATAAAAAGAAAAAATAAAGAACTCTATTTCAGAACTATGAGACAGAATATTCTGTTTTCTTATTTACTCTTTCTTTATTTTTGGATTTTATTTCTATTTTTCTATTTAAAGTAGATCGATTTAGATAACGTATCTATAAGCAAAGTAATATACTTCAAACAAAGTAGGAATTCGCAAGATGGAGAAAATCATTGCAGTTATTATAGGGAAGTCTAGGGACTTAGAGCATATCCTATTTGAAGGAGGATGGAATTCAAATAGGGTAAGGGATCCTTCCTTCTATTGATTTGATAGAAATTCGTTTTTCTTTTCCTGTCTCTATGATTTTCGAAGAATGAGCCTGTGGTAATGCTTTTATCTCTATTCTATGGCGCAAGCGACCGTCCAGTCTATAAACAAGTACTAATGAGAAAATGAAAACTATACTAAAGGAAACATAGGATCTCTATCCTAAAATCTAAAAATAGGACATATTAGGGCTATACGGATTCGAACCGTAGACCTTCTCGGTAAAACAGATCAAACGGATTATTATCGAAATGATTCGAACTGTTTCAAAGACTCAACATGCATTTTTTTGCATTGGGCTCTTTCATCAACTGATGTAAAGATCAGTTAGTCCACCATAGTTTTTCTTTACGGAAAGATAATGAGATGGCTCCCTGTGCTCTGATTGATTATTTGTATTATGATCTATCTAGGAGCAATACCAAAGTGTTTCAAAGGAGGATTACCTTGACTTAGGTCTGCCTCCGGCCTAAATTAAATCAACCTAAGTGAAATGGAGTCTCTATCGTTCCGCTGCAAGAGTTGACTATGAGACTTCATACACCTTAAAGTTCATAGAACGAAAAGAAGTTTTTTGGAGGCCCTTATCCTCATTACGCCTAGCATTTAGTGGGCTGGATATTTACCTTATCAACTAGCAAATCAATAAGGGTTCTATTTGATTAGGCACCTGAATTGGCACCTGAATCGGACTGAACCGACTGTTTGTCAGGCTACTGTTCTCCTATTCTCTCGAATCCATGAAGTAAGACATTGATTTTGCAATAAGATCAATTATGTTCATTGCATAATAAGCTCCCTTGAAAAGCATTGGCGCACGTGTAAGCGAGTTGCTCTACCGAACTGAGCTATAGCCCTTGTCAGAGATATCTTAACATATAGATAATTTCTTGTCAAGATGAATATTCTCTAATGCCAGAGGATATCCCTTTGATCTGCTTACTATATAACATAGTAATAACGGAGCAGTATTGCTTATAAAAAGGATTCGATCTATAATCGATCGAAGTAATGGGTCTTCCTTTGTGGTGATAAATTGCCTACTTAACTCAGTGGTTAGAGTATTGCTTTCATACGGCGGGAGTCATTGGTTCAAATCCAATAGTAGGTAGGTAGGTAGAAAAATTACTAGATAGCATTGGACTTACTTCGCTTCGCTATCTAATAACTTTTTCTACTCCTCTTCCCTTTTTCTTTGTATCAACTAAACCTTTGGATTGTCTTCAATTGGATGGGGGAATCCAATTGATAGCCTCGACTCGTATCCTAGCTCGTCTGAGAGCTAGCTTCGCTTCAACCAATTCTTTCGTACCCTCAGCTCTACTCAAGTTAGCTTCGGCTATTTCAAGTGCCTGTTGAGCTTCTTCCGGATCAATGTCACTACCCAGTTCCGCATCATTTCCTAAAATGATGATCTCATTATTAACTATTCTCGCAAAACCGCTCCACAGAACCGCCGTTAACCATTGGTCGTTGAGGAGGCGTATTCTCAAAGGACCCATATCTACAGCTGTGTTAATGGGGGCGTGGTTTGGTAATACGCCAATTTGGCCACTATTAGTAGATAAAATGATTTCTTTCACTTCACAATCCCAAATAATTCGCTTAGGAGTTAGTACATAAAGATTTAATTTCATTTCTTCAATTTGTTCTCCTCTTCTAAGTTTATAGCTTTCGTGCTAGCTTCATCGATGTTACCCACCAAATAAAAAGCCTGTTCGGGTAGGCCGTCTAATTCTCCGGAAAGGATTAGTTGAAATCCCCTAATTGTTTCTGCAAGACCAACATACTTTCCTGCAGAACCGGTAAAAACTTCTGCCACAAAGAACGGTTGTGATAAGAAACGTTCAATTTTTCGTGCTCTTGCTACAGTTAAACGATCCTCCTCCGATAATTCATCCAACCCAAGAATTGCGATAATGTCCTGAAGTTCTTTGTAACGTTGTAAAGTTTGCTTAACTCTTTGCGCAGTTTCATAATGTTCGTTGCCAACGATCCGAGGCTGTAACATAGTTGAGGTTGAATCTAAAGGATCTACTGCTGGATAAATACCCTTGGAAGCTAATCCTCTGGAAAGTACGGTAGTAGCATCCAAATGTGCAAATGTTGTGGCAGGAGCAGGGTCGGTCAAATCGTCCGCAGGTACATAAACCGCTTGGATCGAAGTTATAGATCCCTTTTTGGTAGAAGTAATTCTTTCTTGCAAAGAACCCATTTCTGTACTAAGAGTAGGTTGATAACCCACTGCGGAGGGCATTCTCCCTAATAAAGCGGATACCTCCGATCCTGCTTGAACAAAACGAAAGATATTATCGATGAATAGAAGCACGTCTTGCTTATTAACATCTCGGAAATATTCTGCCATAGTTAGGGCAGTTAAACCAACTCTCATACGAGCTCCCGGCGGTTCATTCATTTGGCCATAGACTAGAGCTACCTTTGATTCCTCAATATTTTTTTCATTAATTACTCCGGATTCCTTCATTTCCATATAAAGATCATTTCCTTCACGAGTCCGTTCCCCTACTCCGCCAAATACGGATACGCCTCCATGAGCTTTAGCAATGTTGTTGATTAATTCCATGATGAGTACTGTTTTCCCTACTCCAGCCCCCCCAAATAGTCCGATTTTTCCCCCACGTCGATAAGGAGCTAAAAGATCGACCACCTTAATACCTGTTTCAAAGATGGATAATTTCGTATCTAACTCGATAAAGGCAGGCGCAGATCTATGAATAGGGAATGTTGCACTAGTATCTACAGGACCCAAATTGTCAATAGGTTCCCCAAGAACGTTGAAAATTCGTCCGAGAGTAGCTCCACCGACTGGAACACTGAGAGGAGCTCCCGTGTCAATCACTTCCATTCCTCTCATCAACCCGTCTGTAGCACTCATAGCTACAGCTCTAACTCGATTATTTCCCAATAATTGTTGTACCTCACAAGTCACATTAATTTGCTTACCGGCAGTGTCTCTACTCTTGACTACCAAAGCGTTATAAATATAAGGTAACTTGCCTGGGGGAAAAGTGATATCCAGCACGGGCCCAATAATTTGATCGATACGCCCTGTGCTTTTTTCCTCAATTGTGGAAACCCCGGGACGAGAAGTAGTAGGATTGGTTCTCATAATTATCACATAATTTTCAAAAAAAAAGGAATTTGTCGAAATTTTGCTTTTTTTCTTGTTGAATAATGCCAAATCAAATCCAAAAAAGAGCCAAAAATCCGAAAGTCAAAAGGAAATGAATTAGTTAATTCAATAAGAGAGAAAAGGGGACCAGGACTTGATTTCGTTGCCCAAGCGAATCCCATTCAATCGTTTACTCATGGAATGAGTCCGTTGGAAAGTTCAATCAATCTTTTTTTCATATACATTTCGCCTTTTGTGGAGGATCTGTCCCTACTCTACTTTCCTATCTAGGACTTCGATATACAAAATATATACTACTGTGAAGCATAGATTGCTGTCAACAGAGAATTTTCTTAGTATTTAGGTATTTACATTCAAAATAAGAAAGGGGCCTATTAAGAACTTGTAAAATAAGGATTAGGGATTGATTTGGGTTGCGCTATATCTATCAAAGAGTATACAATAATGATGGATTTGGTGAATCAAATCCATGGTTTAATAATGAACCATGTTAACTTACCATAACAACAACTCAATTCCTATCGAATTCCTATAGTAGAATTCCTATAGGATAGAACATACACAGGGTGTACGCATTATATATGAATGAAACATATTCATTAACTTAAGCATGCCCTCCATTTTCTTTAATGAGTTGATATTAATTGAATATCCTTTTTGTTTTAAAAGATTTTTGCAAAGGTTTCATTTACGCCTAATCCATATCGAGTAGACCCTGTCGTTGTGAGAATTCTTAATTCATGAGTTGTAGGGAGGGACTTATGTCACCACAAACAGAAACTAAAGCAAGTGTTGGATTTAAAGCTGGTGTTAAGGATTATAAATTGACTTACTACACCCCGGAGTATGAAACCAAGGATACTGATATCTTGGCAGCATTCCGAGTAACTCCTCAGCCGGGGGTTCCGCCCGAAGAAGCAGGGGCTGCAGTAGCTGCCGAATCTTCTACTGGTACATGGACAACTGTTTGGACTGATGGACTTACCAGTCTTGATCGTTACAAAGGACGATGCTATCACATCGAGCCCGTTGTTGGGGAGGAAAATCAATATATCGCTTATGTAGCTTATCCATTAGACCTATTTGAAGAGGGTTCTGTTACTAACATGTTTACTTCCATTGTGGGTAACGTATTTGGTTTCAAAGCCCTACGCGCTCTACGTCTGGAGGATCTGCGAATTCCCCCTACTTATTCAAAAACTTTCCTAGGTCCGCCTCATGGTATCCAAGTTGAAAGGGATAAGTTGAACAAGTACGGCCGTCCTTTTTTGGGATGTACTATTAAACCAAAATTGGGATTATCCGCAAAAAATTATGGTAGAGCGTGTTATGAGTGTCTACGCGGTGGACTTGATTTTACCAAAGATGATGAAAACGTAAACTCACAACCATTTATGCGCTGGAGGGACCGTTTTGTCTTTTGTGCCGAAGCTATTTATAAAGCACAGGCCGAAACCGGTGAAATCAAGGGGCATTACTTGAATGCGACTGCAGGTACATGCGAAGAAATGATTAAGAGAGCTGTATTTGCGAGGGAATTAGGGGCTCCTATTGTAATGCATGACTACTTAACTGGGGGATTCACTGCAAATACTAGTTTGGCTCATTATTGCCGCGACAATGGCCTACTTCTTCACATTCACCGGGCAATGCATGCAGTTATTGATAGACAGAAAAATCATGGTATGCATTTTCGTGTATTAGCTAAAGCATTGCGTATGTCTGGGGGAGATCATGTCCACGCCGGTACAGTAGTAGGTAAGTTAGAAGGGGAACGCGAAATGACTTTAGGTTTTGTTGATTTATTGCGCGATGATTTTATTGAAAAAGATCGTGCTCGCGGTGTCTTTTTCACTCAGGACTGGGTATCCATGCCAGGTGTTATACCGGTGGCTTCAGGGGGTATTCATGTTTGGCATATGCCAGCTCTGACCGAAATCTTTGGAGATGATTCTGTATTACAATTTGGTGGAGGAACTTTAGGACATCCTTGGGGAAATGCACCTGGTGCAGCAGCTAATCGGGTGGCTTTAGAAGCTTGTGTACAAGCTCGTAATGAAGGACGCGATCTTGCTCGTGAAGGTAATGAAATTATCCGAGCAGCTTGCAAATGGAGTCCTGAACTAGCCGCAGCTTGTGAAGTATGGAAGGCGATCAAATTCGAGTTCGAGCCGGTAGATAAACTAGATAAGTAGATAAAACTAGATATAAAGAAGGTCTAAATAAAAAAGAAGCGAAATAGAAAGAGAAAAAATCAGTTACAAAATGCAGTAATTCTTCTTTATTCTTCTAATTGATTGCAATTAAACTCGGCTCAATCTTTTTTTTTTAAGATTGAGCCGAATAAAAATAGATCTTGATACGATCATGAGACTTGACAAATAGAGATTCCTCTATTCTATATATTTAGAATATATAAAGGTATAATACAATAAATAAATACAAATATAGTATTTATTTATTGTATTGGGAAAGAATCAATGAAAAAAGATTAGGAATCGAAATGCTACTATACGCGTCCGGAGGAGTATTCGGAATAATATTCTTCTATAATCCATTCTTGCGTCTTGCGCGGGGTCTTACTAATAGGACTTCGCTGCACGGGACGGGTCTTCATCGAAAAGCTAACTCCACCCGGCATTTTCATACCCTTTGGGTGGTATATCGCCTTAAAAAGTCTAAGGGGGTAGTATGAGATCTGTAGTAAGCAAGAGAATTTGCCCTTTGATTTTGATTGAGTATGCTATTTTTCCGCCTTTACCGCGCATTATTGTATGAGCTTCTAGAGAATAGAGGACCGCGTATGCAGGAAGGAAATTACAGCTTAATAAAAAAGTCTAAAAAAGCTTCAACTTTATGGCACTATCAATCAACTAAAAAGCCCTATGTATGAATCCTTACAACCGGTGGGATAGGATAAGAGCGAGTTTCGGTATACTGGGGCTGGGGGATATCCTTATTTCAAAACCTGACGCGCATCTTGCGTTTGTAGGGGTCCGAGAGTGGTTGAAGAAGTATTGCATGTGGAAGTAGGTAGACGAAACTTATTTAGGATTCGAAATGGGCGCATTCGACTAAAAGTCGTACTGAGACCTTTTTTAAAGGGTATTCTGAAAGAGGTATTTCATTTTCACAATCGCTTTCTTTTGAATCCAATTTCAAGTTCGATTAGAAGGATAGAAAGGCCGTGAGGACGGGAAAAGAAAAATCAAATCTTTTGAATTTTGAATTAGTTCTCTTTTTTTGCAATTTTCTTATTATCCATTCCATTCATTTTTTTTTTATAGAATACTTTAGTATTCTATAAAAAATCTTTATTTTGCAAACTAAAAAATACAATAGTCAATATTCCTTATAATAGATATACTTAATTATATTATAAGAATCTTAAGATATTTTTCGAATAGATAGAAATAGTAAATTTGAATTGAGACACCTATTCTATGACGGATTTTAACTTACCTTCTATTTTCGTGCCTTTAGTAGGCTTAGTATTTCCGGCAATTGCAATGGCTTCTTTATTTCTTTATGTGCAGAAAAATAAGATTGTCTAGAACCGACGGGGGCGAATTTTCTCAATGTATTTCCACGCAGGATCATAATACAGATATTTTTTAGTGTAAGTAATATGGTAGGGTATGTGGTTCTTTCTACACACAAACGAAAAACGGCTATGGATGCGGATATAGGCTACGAGCATAAATGCATGCATATGCGGAGCCGGGTATAGCGAGTTTTATTTTAAGTGGATCGACGAATATTTTTTGAATAGAAAGTCAATGTATCTAACCAATTATTTCACAGGAGTACTCGTTGCTGAAGGCGATTTCAGAATCAAAAAAAGTAAAGTCAAAATCATTTAGCTTATTCTCTCAATTTCAATCGACCGCTGCTGGATTTAGTATATCTAATATGAATTGGCGATCAGAACACATATGGATAGAACTTCTAAAAGGTTCTCGAAAAAGAGGTAATTTTTTCTGGGCCTGTATTCTTTTTCTAGGTTCACTAGGATTCTTATCGGTTGGGGCTTCCAGTTATCTTGGTAAGAATATGATATCTGTACTTCCATCTCAACAAATTCTTTTTTTTCCACAGGGGGTCGTGATGTCTTTCTACGGAATCGCGGGCCTATTCATTAGCTCCTACTTGTGGTGCACTATTTTGTGGAATGTAGGCAGTGGTTATGACCGATTCGATAGAAAAGAGGGAATAGTGTGCATTTTTCGTTGGGGATTCCCTGGAATAAAACGTCGCGTCTTCCTTCGATTCCTTATGCGGGATATCCAATCAATTAGAATTCAGGTTAAAGAGGGTCTTTATCCTCGTCGTATCCTTTATATGGAAATCCGGGGCCAGGGGGTCATTCCCTTGACTCGTACTGATGAGAAGTTTTTTACTCCACGAGAAATAGAACAAAAAGCTGCCGAATTGGCCTATTTCTTGCGTGTACCAATTGAAGTATTTTGAGTACCGATTGCATTTTTTTGAAATGAATTGAATGAGGACGAATTGGAAGAAGATTTTCTCAACACGGGGAGGAGGTCCCTTCGAAATTGGATTCGTTATTGTAAGGGGATTTTCGAGTATTTATCTAAAGGAAGGAACAAACGAGGATAAGAGAAAATTGCTTCTAATTTGTTTTGTCCAAGTGATGGCATAATATTCTTCCATTTTCATCCGAAAGCGCTTTTTTTTATTCTATTTCTCTATTCCACTCCATCTAGATCTAAGAAAGAACCCAATGCAATGAAATTCCACTAGTATACAAAAAAGAGAAATATATACAAGGTCTCAAACCTTGTTATAGAATTTTTGCTTCAAAGAAAAAGAAATATCATATAGAGTCAGCGAATGAAATAGAGTCAGCGAATGGAGCGGATTCATTAACAACTCAATTTACAGATCAAAAATGAAAAAAAAGAAAGCATTGCCTTCTTTCCTATATCTTGTATTTATCGTACTTTTGCCCTGGGGGGTCTCTTTCTCTTTTAACAAATGTCTGGAACTTTGGATTAAGAATTGGTGGAATACCAGGCAATCCGAAACTCTCTTAACTGATATTCAAGAGAAAAAGGTTCTAGAAAGATTCATAGAATTAGAAGAACTTTTTCTCTTGGACGAAATGATAAAAGAGAAACCGAAGACACATGTACAAAAACCTCCTATAGGAATACACAAGGAAATAATACAATTGGCCAAAATAGATAATGAGGATCATCTCCATATCATTTTGCATTTCTCGACAAATATAATCTGTTTGGCTATTCTAAGTGGTTCTTTTTTTCTTGGTAAAGAGGAACTTGTCATTTTGAATTCTTGGGTTCAGGAATTCTTCTATAACTTAAATGACTCAATAAAAGCTTTTAGTATTCTTTTAGTTACTGATTTTTTTGTTGGATTTCACTCCACCCGCGGTTGGGAACTACTAATTCGTTGGGTCTACAATGATCTTGGATGGGCTCCTAACGAGCTAATTTTCACTATTTTTGTTTGTAGTTTTCCAGTGATTCTAGATACATGTTTGAAATTTTGGGTCTTTTTTTATTTAAACCGTCTATCTCCTTCGCTTGTAGTCATTTATCATTCAATTAGTGAAGCATAAACTCATTTGATCTCCTGATATTAATCAAATTAGCATCTTTCTTCTTTTAGAAAGAAAGCCCTTTTCCTTTTTAGCAAAATTCTTTCTATTTCTACCTGCTCAAGGTATTCATCATTCCAGTACAACTGTTGCAGTAGAATGACAACAGACTCGTGTATAGGGAACTAGATTAGCTTAGCTACCTATCTAATTTATTGTAGAAATTCTGGGATCTGCGATTGGACATGGAAAATAGAAATACTTTTTCTTGGGTAAAGGAACAGATGATTCGATCTATTTCTGTATCGATCATGATATATGTAATAACTCGGACATCTATTTCAAATGCATATCCCATTTTTGCGCAGCAGGGTTATGAAAACCCACGAGAAGCAACCGGACGAATTGTATGTGCCAATTGCCATTTAGCTAATAAGCCCGTGGATATTGAAGTTCCCCAAGCTGTGCTTCCCGATACTGTATTTGAAGCAGTTCTTCGAATTCCTTATGATATGCAACTGAAACAAGTTCTTGCTAATGGGAAAAAGGGAGGGTTAAATGTGGGTGCTGTTCTTATTTTGCCCGAGGGATTCGAATTAGCGCCGCCCGACCGTATTTCTCCTGAGTTGAAAGAAAAGATAGGAAATCTCTCTTTTCAGAGTTATCGTCCCGATAAAAAAAATATTCTTGTGATAGGCCCTGTTCCCGGTCAGAAATATAGTGAAATCGTCTTTCCCATTCTTTCCCCCGATCCTGCTACGAAGAAAGACGTTCATTTCTTAAAATATCCCATATATGTAGGGGGAAACCGAGGAAGGGGACAGATCTATCCTGATGGTAGTAAGAGTAACAATACGGTCTATAATGCTACGTCAACAGGTATAGTAAGAAAAATACTACGTAAAGAAAAAGGGGG